AAATCAAAATTCGATTCATAACATCTATGTTAGCTTTTCTGCCTGATTGCATTCAAAAAAATGCGTTTTGCTTTCTAGATGATCCTTCTAGAAAGAAGGGAAGGGTGGGATTCTAACAATCTTTCTAGTTCTTTCGTTCTTTATTTCTATTTTTGAGAATCCTTAGGAAAAGTTTGTTCTTTTTCCACCGAGCTAAGAAAAAAAGGGGTGTCGATGCCTCTAGTAAACTAAAGTGATCGTTTAATAGCTATTTTGCTTCAATCTATCCTATCAAAAAAAATTGAAGATTTAGTTACGATTAGAAATATACTTTTCTATCTTTATCCATGGATCCTTTATTCATACTTATTCAATTGGAAGTTTTGATCCAATAAAAAAATTATGTTTCGTAATTTCATAATCCAATTTTTCAATTTATAATTGACTTTTGGAGACAAATCACGAGAATGTATATTATTCCTCGAATATTTCATTGAGAGGTAAAGAATTAAATCCTTTTAAGAAATAAAGTTTTTAATCGGAATATAAATCAAACCGAAAGACCCCTTAACTACTAATGGGGTTAATAGAACGAATCACACTTTTACCACTAAACTATACCCGCTACAATATTATTATTGTATATAAAAGGACTCTTTGTCGAACAAGGGACTCTGGTGTCTTCAAGATAGGATGAGAAAAAATCCTGAAAATGAGAGCGTTGCTGTTTTTCGTTAGAAGACTTGATAAAATTAGAAAGAGGGATACTCATTACCCTTGATTTTTTTCTTTTTATTATTTAGCCAAAATTCTTTGGCTATTAATAAATCAAATATAATGAAGAAGTCAGAAAAGAAAGAATAGAAATGCCTTTTTTGTTATATTATTAGGAAGAGAAAAAGTCCTTTTCTGCTTCGGATTATTCTTTTACTTTAGATTTCAAAAAATACCAAAATTTTTTTCTACAGTAAGCAAAGGAGATTGCGGAATTTTAGGAATCGTAGCATAGAGTAAAAAAAAAATGGATTGGATTTGAAAAAAAAAAAGGAGCCCGGCCGGGTCGGGCTGACCAGGCCAAGCCGTGGAAATTCGAACTTAAAAAAGCCCGTCTTTTTTTTAATAGGAAAAAAATATTTTGATATTTCTATAAAAAAAAAATGGAATAAAATTGTTGATAAAAGTGGTATCTATAGAATAATCTATTTATTGAAATTTCTATTTCAACTAGATTATATAAAATCATATATATATATAATAAGAAAGAATAAAAAAAAGAGCTTTTTTTTTCAAGCATTATCATTCTTTTTTGAGAACTGTAACGCAGTAATTCTAATTTTTCAATTAGGAGAGATGGCTGAGTGGACGAAAGCGTCGGATTGCTAATCCGTTGTGCGAGTTATTCGTACCGAGGGTTCGAATCCCTCTCTTTCCGTTTCGATTTTTGACAGTGGAATCGATCAAACAAATCCTAATAGCATTTAATGTTAAATGAAGCAAGGAACTCCACTTTTTTGTTTTATTGTTCGCGCCCGGGATTACGTCCTGGATCATTAGATAGGAATCCAAAGATGAAGAGCGAAACAAAGAATATTACTACGGTGTAAACAAAGAGTTTGAGAGTAAGCATTACACAATCTCCAAGATCATTAAAAAAAAAAAGAGAATAGATTCCCTATTTTTAGACCACATATCCTATCTCGTTGACCTTGACACCAAGAAATCAAGGAAGCAATTTCTAGAAAGAAATTGTAGAAATAGAAAAGAGTTTCAAAAATGTATTTATTTGCAATAAGAATGGAGCTTTTTATGACAAAAAACGCCTTTCTATAGTGAGTGGTGCACTCCAAGTCTAAGTAGTCTTTTCAATTAAAAACGAGTTGGAATGAGGAAATGGGGTAACCCAGATTTATCACGGCTAGCAAAAAATTTCAAAGTTTGAATTGAGGGTTCCTTTATACTGTCAGACCGATACTTATCTGATTTTGTCTCTGATTTTCTCAATTGTTAGAATTTTTTTTTTCGAATAAATCATGAATTTTTCTAGGACAGTATTAAGGATCTCATCGAAAACTTACAGCGGCTTGCCAAACAAAGGCTAAGAGAAAAAAGAAAAGAGGTATTACTGGCATAATATCGACGATTGGATTCAAAAAAGCATAGGCTTCGGGCAATTTGGCGAATAAAAAACTATCCGAAAACGGCGTAGAATTAAAACAAAAACTGATCAAATTAAAGATATTAAGCATAACAAATTCATTTTTTTTCTTGGATATTATTTTGATTAATTTATTAATCTATTTTGAGATAAGGAAAAAATAAAGAAAGGAAAATAAGTCTGATTAAAAAAAACACACATATTTCTTTGAACTCATCCAATCAAAAAAGCCCTTCCGTTTTTATTTTAGAAGAGAATTGAAGAAATGAGACTTTCATACAATATCTTAATTGAATTCCATATAATGATCAATAAATTCGGTAGAATTCTAGATCTAGACGTGTCAAAATCCTAACAATAAACTAATCTATTTCATACATTTTAGGAACTCGAATTGACGAAAAAGAAATACCCATATTACTCTTTAGTAGTTTTAAATAGAAATCAAAATGGGGCGTGGCCAAGTGGTAAGGCAACGGGCTTTGGTCCCGCTATTCGAGGGTTCGAATCCTTCCGTCCCAGAGTATACTTGTTTTCCATATCAGAATAAAGATAAAAGAAAAAAGTGGATCTTTCTTAATTGCCTTTTAAGATAAGATCAAAAATCGGGCAGTCTTTTATGATTCATCATTCCCATAAAAATCAATTGGGAGAGTAGATAGGGGTTAATCAGTAATGTAAGAAAGATATCAATTCGAATATCTGTCTATGCCCAGCCCAAATATTTTTGATAAAAAATCAAATTAGATACGAAAAGATGTTTTTTTTTTTCTTTGAACCTTTTAAGTTATTTGGTGTTTGGTTTTAATGAATAATTGTAATTCTATTAACAATTGACGTGGGTGTGATTCATATTTTAAAAATTGGATTTCTTTTTCTATCTAACTATCCCATTTAAATCATCGACGGTTCGATTTGAATCTCAATTCAATGATATATGGATTTCTCTCTTTTATGGTGATCAAATACAATTTATGGATCAAATTTTATTTAAATCAAATAGGAAATTTTTTCAATTCAATAGAAATATTGAATTGAAAAAATATTAGATTGTCGAATCTATATCTATCGACTTATTTGAAGATGCAACCAACCTAAGGCGGATTCAAAAAGATTCGTTTTTTTATTTATTTGCTTTTATTTAAAATTGATAATATTTCTGCTATATTTTTTATTTTTGTAATAAGAAAATAAGAAATAGATATCTATTCTATTTATAGAAAATGGGGTTAATTTAAATTATTACTGAGACTTTTTCTTCATTATAAATTACCTATTTCTTTATTATTTTCATATTTGATTTGAATCTATTCATAATATGAATAGATTCATATAGAAGAATAAAATAAGTTTAATATTAAGTATATTAGGAAGAGCTATAGATTACTACGTACTGATTGAACCGATGACTATTCATGATTCCGTAATTCAATCAATTACTTACACACCTATTAAAAATCGGAGGAATCTTATGTTATGGTAAAACTTCGTTTGAAGCGATGTGGTAGAAAGCAACGTGCGACTTGAAGGACATGATCGATTTGCTGTGGATATTAAAACAAACCACCACTTTTTATTATATAGAAATGAAGGTGCTCTTGGCTCGACATTCTTTTCTACTCTTTTCTATCAGAACCCGTGTTTTTGTTGGGTTGGGATATAAACAGTATAGGGTGGAGCTCGAGTAGAAAATTTTGATTTGATTTTTAAAGGGAAAGGGTCTAGGGTTAGTTAATGTAAATCAAATCAATAAGTTGGAACAACTTCGTACATAAGTCTATTTTTGATATAGAAATGGAAAGGGTCTGACTCAAAGCATTTTCAAATAAAAAAAAGCAAACTAGTTGGAATTGGTAAAGCTCTTTCGATCAAAAGATTCTCATGCGGGAATCCATTGTTCATACGATTCCTTGATAGAAAGAGATCACATACACAAAAAAGAGAAAAAAGGGGCATGTTGCTGCCATTTTTTGAAATGATTAAAGATCTCCGAAGTAATGTCTAAACCTAATGATTCAAGTTAAAGATAAGGATCCTGGAACAAGGAAATACCGTTTTCAATTGTCTCAATCACCAGATCAGAATAAAGAATCAAACTAGATTCTAAATAAGACAAACAAAAAGGGGTTAGAGACCACTCAATAAAAAAAATAACTAAGGATTTTTGGAGCTATTTCAGAGTTATCCAACTTGAGTTATGAGAGTACGAATGTTTTTTGCTTTTTCTTAAAAATAAGTTCTTAAAAATAAGAAAGAAGGAAAAAGAAAGAGTAAAAAGAAGGAGTTAAATGTCCCGTGGATTTGCTGGATTATGTATCGATTTGACATTCTAATTTCGTGTACACATAGATATAATTTAACTTCTAATCATTTTTTCTTGAGCCGTATGAGGAGAAAACTTCTTATACGTTTCTGGGGGGGGTGTTTATTATTCAATTTCATCTATTCTATCCCAATGAGCCTTTTATCGAATCGTTGCAGTTGATGTTCGATCCCGAAGAGAAGGAAGAGATCTTCGAAAAGTGGGTTTTTATGATCCGATATACAATCAAACCCATTTGAATGTTCCTGCTATTTTATATTTTCTTGAAAGGGGCGCTCAACCTACAGGAACTGTTCATGACATTTTAAAGAAGGCGGGGGTGTACGGAACTTTATTTTTTTAGTTGAAAAAATTTCATTCATTTTTAATTAATGAAATACAATTTTTTTTTTTTTTTAATACAAAAAAGAGGGTGTGGGTGTGGATAGCTCATATAGAGCTTTGAATCAATTTTTCTTTATTATTTCCTCCCCCTCCTTTGCTCTATTTATAGTGTTTTCTTAGTATTTTATTTCTTATAATAAAATACTAAGAAAACAAACTAATCAAAAAATTGAAATTTATTTTTTAATTTGATTCTTATAGTTTTTTATATTCTTTGATAATTATTTATATTAAACAATCACAATCATATTGACAACAATGTATCAAACAAATATAATTCGATCGTAGATAAATAGATCCATTTCTATTTATCCTTATTCATGCCGCAGAGATTGGGTTTTTACTTATAGATTAGATTCTTTGAATTTGTTGTGATATAAGAAATGAGATTTTTTGCCTGATAGAAGAAGTTTTTTAATGAATAAAAATGGTTAACACAAGAAGTGTTTTATCAATTTTGACTTTTTCTAGTTCTATATTTTTTATTTTATATGAAAATTTCTTGTATTTTTAGCGGATCTGAACGAATGCTTAGAATCGAGTAGAAATTTGAATTTTATTCAATTTCTTACTAATTGAATGTTTTTATTGTGTTATGAAATTCCACATTTTTGATTCCGGTTATATCTTCATATTCTATTTCTTTTTGGGGTTGCTAACTCAACGGTAGAGTACTCGGCTTTTAAGCGCGACTAGCATCTTTTACACATTTTTATGAAGAAAGGGATTCGTCCATACCATCGGTAGAGTTTCTAAGACCGCGACTGATCCTGAAAGGAATACATGGAAAAAATAGCATGTCGTATCAATAAAGAATTTAAAGTTTGGTCGAGTGAATAAATGGATAGAGTCCTAGGGACCAAATTATGGGAAAACTAAAAGCAACGAGCTTCTTTTCTTAATTTGATTTGAATGATTACCCGATCTAATTAACTGTTAAAACTAAATTAGTGCCTAATGGGGTAAAGACCTTTCTCATGAGTAAATTATTGATTTTTTTTTGAGTCCTAACTATTCTATTAGTTATTCCCTATTTCTTAGGGAATAATCATGAATGTGTAAAAGAAGCAGTATATTGATAAAGAGAACATCTTTTTTTCCAAAATCAAAAGAGCGATTAGGTTGAAAAAATAATAATAATAATAAAGGATTTCAAAACATCCTCTTATCTTAGAACAAACATACATCAATTAAATGAAAAAGGAGAGTGTAGAGAATCCGTTGACGAATCCACCTATTTTCGAGGTATCTATTTTTGTTTTTTCTTACTATGATAATACCTTGATTTGACTCTATTGCACTATGTATCATTTGATAACCGATTAGATCCCCCACCCTTGCTTTGGTTCAAATTGAGTTTGAAATGGAGGAATTTCAACAACTATATTTAGAACTAAATAGATCTCGCCAATATGACTTCCTATACCCGCTGATTTTTCGGGAGTATATTTATGGGCTTACTCATGATTATGTTTTCAATAGAAATAAATCATCAATTTTGTTGGAAAGTGTGCGTTATGACAATAAATCCAGTTCACTAATTGTGAAACGTTTAATTACTCGAATGTATCAAGAGAATCATTTGTTTATTTCTGCTAATGATTCGAAACAAAATCAATTTTTTGGGCACAATAACAATAATCATTTGTATTCTCAAATAATATCGGAAGGATTTGCAGTCATTGTGGAAATTCCCTTTTCCCTACGAGTAGTGTCTTATTTACAAGGGAAAGAAGTGGCAAAATCTCATAATTTAAAATCAATTTATTCAATATTTTCTTTTTTAGAGGACAAATTCTCACATTTAAATTATGTGTTAGATGTAGTAATACCCCACTCCATCCATCTTGAAATCTTGGTTCAAGTCCTTCGCTACTGGTTAAAAGATGCCTCTTTTTTGCATTTATTACGGTTTTTTTTCTACGAGTATTTTAATTTGAAGAGTCTTAGTACTTCACAGAAATCCATTTCTATTTTTAATCCAAGATTCTTCTTCTTCCTATATAATTCTCATATATGTGAATGCGAATTTATTTTCCTTTTTCTCCGTAATCAGTCCTATCATTTACGATCAATATCTTATGCAATCTTTCTTGAACGAATCTATTTCTATGAAAAAATCAAACATCTTGTAGAAGTCTCTTCGAATGATTTTCAGAACAACCTATGCTTGTTCAAGGATCCTTTCATACATTTTGTTAGATATCAAGGAAAATGGATTCTTGCTTCAAAAGATACGTCTCTTCTGATGAATAAGTGGAAATATTACTTTATAAATTTATGGCAATATCATTTTTACGTATGGTCTCAATCAGGAAGGGTCCGTATAAAGCAATTATGCAAATATTCTCTTGACTTTCTAGACTATCTTTCAAAAGTGCAATTAAATCCTTCCGTGGTACGGAGTCAAATGTTAGAAAACTTATTTCTAATTGATAATACTATAAAGAAGTTGGATACAAAAATTCCAATTATTTCTATGATTGGAGCATTGTCGAAAGCAAATTTTTGTAACGCATCGGGGCATCCCATTAGTAAGCCAACCTGGGTTGATTTGCCAGATTCGGATATTATCGACCGATTTGTGCGTATATGCAGAAATTTTTCTCATTATTACAGTGGATCCTCAAACAAAAAGAGTTTGTATCGAGTAAAATAC